CCTTTTTACTTTTTCTTCAATTTTTCAAAAAAGATGCATTTTGATTTCTTCTTTGATAATATAAAAAAAGGGGTAAATAAACTTATCGAATTGACTTCTCATTTACTTCTCATTGATGTATTCTTTCATCGAAATTCAATCCAAATCGCGATGATATTTTCTTGTTCCTGAATGGGCCTCTTTCATCTTTTTAGGTTTATGCTCTACTCCGGGTAAAGATCCGCCCGATTTTCATTTGCACATATAGGACAAATCTTCCCCTCACCATTTCTTGTTGTTATGACTTTACAAAAAATCATTTATGATACACGTAGTAATCATAAATATATTACCAATTGGGTTTTTCTAAACGGAGTCTGGATACCTCATTTTTTTCGTCCAGCCAAAGCCAACCATAAATTATTCTAATTGATATAATTCTATGAATTCCCCCAAATAATGCATTTAATTGCAGTTCACGCTCCAATTTTTCGATGATTCAATTTATCTTTCTTGGGCGAAACAGAGGATATCTCGGTCGGGGGAGAGAACGGGGAAATTCCATATGACCCAATATATCTGACAAGTCGCACTATACGTCAACCCAAGATGCATCTTCCTCTCCAGGATTTCGGAAGGGTACTTTTGGAACACCAATAGGCATGGATTGAAAGAAAAAAGGAATTAAATACTATATTTCACTTTGATGTGGAAACGTAACAATATGGTTTTATTGTCTTTATAATATTGACTTTTTTATTTTATCCATAGATTAGAAAAATTTAGAAAGAAATACAAAATAAATAAAGGAAAATTTTTACGAATAGATCCTTCTAATGATAAATGAAGGATGGACACATTTACTCATAGAAAATGGTATCAATCCACCATTGCATATTGGTACTTATCGAGTATAGAATAAATCTGCTTCTCTTTGTTCTTACGAACCGAATTCTTCCATTATTACGAATAGAATATAGAATCCTAACCCTTGTTAGGAAGTAATCTACTGAACAGGGGAAGTCTATAGGATAGTCATAGTATAACCTTTCCAATGCAATAAAGTTACGTAGTGTCTATTTTTCTTCGATAAAGGGGTATTTTCCATGGGTTTGCCTTGGTATCGTGTTCATACCGTTGTATTGAATGATCCCGGCCGGTTGCTTTCCGTTCATATAATGCATACAGCTCTGGTTGCTGGTTGGGCGGGCTCGATGGCTTTGTATGAATTAGCAGTTTTTGATCCTTCTGACCCTATTCTTGATCCGATGTGGAGACAGGGTATGTTCGTTATACCCTTCATGACTCGTTTAGGAATAACCAATTCGTGGGGGGGTTGGAGTATCACAGGAGGAACTGTAACGAATCCGGGGATTTGGAGTTACGAAGGTGTAGCTGGGGCACATATTGTGTTTTCTGGCTTATGCTTTTTGGCAGCTATCTGGCATTGGGTCTATTGGGATCTAGAAATATTTTCTGATGAACGTACAGGAAAACCCTCTTTGGATTTGCCCAAGATCTTTGGAATTCATTTATTTCTCTCCGGGGTGGCTTGCTTTGGTTTTGGTGCATTTCATGTAACAGGTCTGTACGGCCCTGGAATATGGGTGTCCGATCCTTATGGACTGACGGGAAGAGTACAGCCTGTAAATCCGTCGTGGGGCGTGGAAGGTTTTGATCCTTTTGTTCCGGGAGGAATAGCTTCTCATCATATTGCAGCAGGTACACTGGGCATATTAGCGGGTCTATTCCATCTTAGCGTTCGACCGCCACAACGTCTATACAAAGGGTTACGTATGGGAAATATTGAAACTGTACTCTCCAGTAGTATCGCGGCTGTCTTTTTTGCAGCTTTTGTTGTTGCTGGAACTATGTGGTATGGTTCAGCAACTACTCCCGTCGAATTGTTTGGTCCCACTCGTTATCAATGGGATCAGGGTTATTTCCAGCAAGAGATATATCGAAGAGTTAGCGCCGGGCTAGCCGAAAATCAAAGTTTATCAGAAGTCTGGTCTAAAATTCCTGAAAAATTAGCTTTTTATGATTATATCGGCAATAATCCGGCAAAAGGAGGATTATTTAGGGCAGGCTCAATGGATAACGGAGATGGAATAGCGGTAGGATGGTTAGGACATCCTATCTTTAGAGATAAAGAAGGGCGTGAGCTTTTTGTACGTCGTATGCCCACTTTTTTTGAAACATTTCCAGTCGTTTTGGTAGACGGCGACGGGATTGTTAGAGCGGATGTACCTTTTCGAAGGGCAGAATCCAAGTATAGTGTTGAACAAGTAGGTGTAACCGTTGAGTTTTATGGCGGCGAACTTAATGGAGTCAGTTATAGTGATCCTGCTACTGTGAAAAAATACGCTAGACGTGCTCAATTGGGTGAAATTTTTGAATTAGATCGCGCAACTTTGAAATCCGATGGTGTTTTTCGTAGCAGTCCAAGGGGTTGGTTTACTTTTGGGCATGCTTCGTTTGCTTTGCTCTTCTTCTTCGGACACATTTGGCATGGTGCTAG